TTTTTTATATCATTAGGAAAACACAATTTTATATTCAAACCCGGGAATCGTTCATGAATTCAAATTCACAGTCAATGGTTAATGGTTCAAATTTATCCTGAATTTTTGTTTTGTGACTGAAAATCCACAATAGGTTTTTCAATATAAAGAATATAAAGGGGGGAAGGGGTGTTTTTAAATAGTGTGTTTGTTTTAAGATACTGTACAATCAATCGAAGAAATGTATCCAATCCAAAGAGAAAAGTAAGGATCTTTTTTAGGAAAGGGATTAAATAAAACAGTATTCAAGATACAAGTACAAAAATGAATAACCCCCCCCCCCCCCCCAAAAAAAAAATGGAATATTTTCATATATTTTTTGTATCGTTTTGGCGACATGGCCGAGCGGTAAGGCGGGGGACTGCAAATCCTTTTTCCCCAGTTCAAATCTGGGTGTCGCCTGATCAACAATAAAATCGGAATACCTTATTATGTTTTGCTGAGATAACTTGACAAATTTTTTTCCAGCAGAAGTAAGCGGGGGGGGGGGGGCTCTTGATACTTGCTTGATTCTATAAGCATCTGGCGGTTCTGTTCTCTAAAATGAAAATGCTGTAAATCCTTGCGTCTAGGCTTCAGTTCAAGGAAAGATTATATTAGTGAATATTGAATGAAAAAGAATCGTTAAATCTTAATATGACAGCTCTTCTATTATTAATGTAGTGTTTATTAATTAGGTCTTGAATTAATTTGGATAGACGAACGAGGAATTTATTTGATTATTAATTTATTAGTTGCGTACGTAAAGGCCGAAAGATACTTTGTTCGTATATAGACTCATGAAATTCTCTCTGTGCTCCTGCATTCAATTTAATATTGATTGGCTTTAATGTAATAGACTATCTTCCGATTGTTTCACAGAGACAAACAGGAGACCTAACGTAAGGATTAGATAAAATGAGAAATAGGGTCTGTGATAGATAGTGCTCTATCTTGACTCTATATTTTTATACTTTTTACTTAATGAAATGAAAGTCAACAAAAGAAAGACTAGGTCTTATTATTTCTACATGTTAGTAACATTCCCTTGAAACTTCCAGGGGTGTATCTACGTATTTTGCTTGCGCTTAGTGTTTTCCGATTCTACTATAAATCATATAGGAACCTGTTAGAATTTATAATTATGAGTTTATTGGATTGTTTCATCAACGGTATTGGGTCAGAATTCCCTTTTGACTCTGCGCCAGGGATTCCACTATTATTAATGAACATAATAATGATTAGTGAACATTAATGGAATAATTCCTTCATATTTATAGAGATAGGGGATATAATTCACATGGATATAGTAAGTCTCGCTTGGGCTGCTTTAATGGTAGTCTTTACATTTTCTCTTTCACTCGTAGTATGGGGTAGAAGTGGACTCTAGAAGTACTACTAATTGAGTTTGATTCCTCAAACTCAACCCATATCAATTGTTTTATAGATCGTTCTGCAAAGTCCTTTTTTTTACTGTTAAAATAGAAAAGAAAATAATTATGTTATTAAGTGGATACAGACTTCCTATGGGAAACAACATAGACATAGTGGTTGTCCAACAATATACTACACATAATAAAATATTGCCTTGGGCAAGTCACATATTGCGCGTTCCCGCTTTTTTTTTTATTCTTTTAGAAATCTTATTTATGTTATGCTTGCTTTATTGAACTCATTTCATATCATGGTTCAAACGTTAAAAATCGGTGGGCTTTACTAATCCTTTTCGAAATCCAAAGAGGTTCCCATGGAAATGAACCACTGGATCATCTGTCAACTGATCAATCAATTACTTCTTCAGAATACTAAAAAAAGATTATTTTATTTTCTTTTTATTAATTTTATTAATATTAATATAGGCCTATACTCTTTTTTCCTTCGTCAATTTGATTCTTTCAATGGATATCGGGATTCATATTGAATAGAATCAGAAATTCTAGGAATTAGAATTGTAAGAGTAAGAATTGCCCTTCGATTTTTTCAGATTGATGATTGGAATCAACACAAATTAAATAGATGAAGCAAAGAAATAGAATTGGTACATTATGTAAATACATTACATATATGTAATTGATATCTATGAAGATACATATTGCAGATTGATCTATATTAAACCTCTATCTTTATACAGTACGACTTTATATACTACAATAACAATAATAAGTATGGTAGAAAGATTCATATATTTCTTTCTACCATACTATCGAATCTCATAAAATACTGATGATTCTCGTCCGCTTATTTCATTTAAGACACGAAATCTTAATACTTTTCATTTTCTTTTTTCTTTTCAATCATTGATAAAAACTAAACAGTCAAGTTTAATTCAAATTAATCATTTTGACTGACTGTTTTTACATATATTATAAGTAAAAAAGCAGTAGGAACTAGAATGAACAGTGCAGTAGCAATAAATGCGAGAATATTTACTTCCATAATCTCATCGTTTCATTTTTAATTAATTCGCAATAACTCGGGATTTAATCCCATAGAGCTGATAAATCTTTCGCCTGTAAATTCAATATTCAATGGGATGAATTACATCTCGACGATATCGAATCGGAGCAATATCATGAATAACAATATCTGAGCTATCAAATTGATTCATCGTCGAGAATTAAATAGTATAACATAGGAAGATCTTTTATCCATACCGAATTCAAATTTTGATTCCTGATCCGATAAATAATTCCTTTACTTTCTTTATCATTCTTTTCCTTTCCATTCTTTCTTTTCTATAACCTACGTCCCTCCTTGTGGAATCATCTGATGAAATATCATATGACCGCCTTTACACTTACTTACATTGGTTATAAAAAACCCCAATAAAATAACCAATAGAAGCGAAATGTAAAAAGGAAGAAGTTTAGTTCTAAACCCCCTTTTTATGATCTAATCTTCTTGGAAAACAAAGAAGTAGTATAAATAAGGAGAGTCCGGGTATAAAAAAATCGAGTATTCCATCAAATTCATTAAAAAGTTTGTTCTTTCTTCGGCAAGACCCTTAAACTTAAAAAAGATTATTCATTCCCTCACAAAGAGAGATAGGATCTTCTTTGAGCTTTATTTTATTAATATCCCATTTCCTTGGATTAATTTTGGGATGCATATATCAAAAATTCAGTGTGAAATTTGAATGAGATAAATTGGTTCAAATTCACATTAATAATTGAAATTATTAATTGAGGTTACACAAAATCGGAGCCCTAAAGGGATATACTTTTAATCTTTAAAGTATTATATCAAAGTTACTATGTTAAGTTAATCTTTTTTGTATCGTACAAATTCCATTTCTGTATAGCCCCCTGTAAACATATAGTACTCTATTACACAGATCGGGAATAATCGAAAAAGCCAGACTCCGTACGGTATTTCTTGGAATCCTGAATATAATTTTACCAATCATTGTACTAATCTACATATGTCTTTCTCCTATCAATTGGTACTAGTTGAATAAATGGTAATTCCCATATTTATTTGATGAGAAATGTGAAACTAATAAATAAATAAAATAGGAGGGTATCCTCTTGTGAATGAAATTCTGCTATTTCTTTTGTTCTCCTTTTCACAGCAAACGCAGAGATGAATTGATGTATTTTTTTTATTGGATTTGGATCTGTCGGGACTGACGGGGCTCGAACCCGCAGCTTCCGCCTTGACAGGGCGGTGCTCTGACCAATTGAACTACAATCCCAAGGAAATCAAGTGTACATCATACATATTCTTATGATTTAATTCAAACCCTTTCTATTTTATTTCTATTTTATTTAGATTTTAGATTAGAATAGTCGTATTGTAACAGAAACGCGAGTAATATATTTGATATACACACGGATATGCACTTTAGTGAGAGCGCCTCACGGATTGTTAATAATCCTTTCGTTTTTTATAAATTGATTAATAATCAAATAAAGCTTTCAATGAAAAAAAAAAGAGTTTTTTTATTTATTCTTTATTTTATTCTTTTCCTTATACTTCCAGATCCTTATATGAATCTAGTATGAATCTAGATCATTAGCAAGCAAGATCAGAATTTGTGAGAAAAAATAAAGAGAGCAAATGAACGGCGGTAAAATATATCAGAAAATTTTAGTTTTTTTATTCTTCCGTATTCCGATCAGGCATTTCTGGGGAACAACAAATGGGGTTCTATCATTTCATGGTGGATCGGCCAATTATTGGGCCGAGCTGGATTTGAACCAGCGTAGACATATTGCCAACGAATTTACAGTCCGTCCCCATTAACCGCTCGGGCATCGACCCAGGAAGAATCAATTCCCGGCTTATTGATAATCCATGATCAACTTCCTTTCGTAGTACACCTACCCCCAGGGGAATTCGAATCCCCGCTGCCTCCTTGAAAGAGAGATGTCCTGAACCACTAGACGATGGGGGCAAGTATGCCCGACCGCCATCATACTATGCTCATTGTATGAACAGTTTTTTTAAATTGTCAATATAATGTGGTATGATTAAATCTGAAAGATCTTTCCCTCTTTTCTGATTCCATAGAATCTTTTGATTCGTATTTATATTCATGAATCATTCATTCTAATCATATAATTTTTTTTTAATATTATTTTCATTAAATTTTCATTAAATATATTTATTTCATTTTCAATTTTATTATAATTCTAATTAATTAGAAATAGAATTATATCAAAGAATAAAATAAATAAAGAAAATGAATATAAGAATAAATAGATATTAATTATAAATCGATATTATTAAAATTATTAATATTAAAAAAAAGAAATAAAATAATAAACTAAATCGGTAGAATAGAAATAATACGAGGTATAGGACCTTTTGGGGAGTGATTGGTCCGCCAGATCAGAAAGGGGAATGAAACTTCATTTCTTCCGCTTTCATTCATTTTGTTAAGATTAGATAGATATATTTCTATCTTACACTAAGCCAGGAAATTCAAAAAATCTGAAATTAAAAAAAAATCTGAAAATATGGGAAGAAGGATAGGGATC